CAGTATTGACATGTAGAATGGGACTCTATCTTTATTCTCGTCCGATTAATACGTTCCACCAAGGATCTATCAGACTATGAAGTGAATCATTTGATCAACACAAGGTAGTGAACTCCATTTGTTAGAACAGCTTCCATTGAGTCTCTGCACCTATCCCTTTTTTCTCGCTTTCTAAACTCCGGTTTGTTCGCGTAACCTAGGATTTGGCTCAGGATTGCCCATTGTTAATTCCAGGGTTTCTCTGAATTTGAAAGTTATCACTTAGTAGGTTTCCATACCAAGGCTCAATCCAATTAAGTCCGTAGCGTCTACCGATTCCGCCATATCCCCTTTTTTGCTTTGAGATTAGGATCTCATTATGATGTCTTTCCATTTTTTCTTATGCCGAAACCTTGGAATTCATTACATATAGATACTTAGTTTATTTCTTTGGTATCTTCTTTCATTTTTTTTAGCCCCATCCATATTGATTTAGTCTAATCAACAAAGATTCTATCATTTTTGTATTTGCAATTCAATATGGTTATATATTACATAACATATATATGTTCTTTCTTTTCTCATATTTGTCTTAAATTTGAAGAAATAGTCGAACGGTCAATTCTTTTTTTTTTTGAACTTCCATGAAAAGAAAGTTATGATTATTATTGAAACTTAGAATTCTACAATGTGCAATGGAAAAAGATTATAAGTCTACTTCGTGGATTTGAAATTCGAATAATTCTCAAAAATTCTATTTGAATATTCATTTCGAATATTAATTCTAATAATTCTATATATAATATTAGAATATAATATTCGAAATAAAATAAAAAGCCAAAAAGTATAAAATAATAATAATAGCATGAGATTAGAACAAAAAAAATAAGAATTTCAAATTAGATATCATTTAACTTAAAAAAAAAAAAAGATTTCTGATCTAATTAAGATTTTCTTATTTAGAAACTAATGAAATCAAAATTAGAAAGTCGATATATTGCTATATTCTATTAATTAATTAAGGTTATGTTTTATTTATTTAATGATAGTCACTATTTTTTTGAGCTATATTCTATTCTAGAATATATAGAATATGAAATTCTAAATAGATAAGAAAAAAGATGAATAGAATAGTTAATTGATATGATCTAGTAGTTTAGTGAATTTGTATGCATGCGCTATTTTATTTGAGCCCGCTTAGCTCAGAGGTTAGAGCATCGCATTTGTAATGCGATGGTCATCGGTTCGATTCCGATAGCCGGCTTTTCCATATTTTTTCGGTTTTTTACATGATTTTGAATGTACTTTCAAAATAAAAGAAGATTGAAAAGACTTCTGTCACCTTTTTCCAAGAGTTACTACTCCATTTATATTATGTTATATAAACTTCCATATAGGAATATATATTGGGTAAAAGGGTTAGATCTTTGCAAAATAAATCAAGAAAATAAAGGAAACTTTTTGTGATTTATTTTATTTATATATATTGTATATACAATAAAATAAATCTGTATATTGAGAGAATATATCTTCTTACTCTTTGTATTCCAATAGTTTCTTGGAGTGGATTTCACGTCATTTATCATTATCATTTAGTTCAGTTTTAATTTTGTTTAGTTTTGTACAATTTCAATAAAAAAAGGAGTCTTTATGTCACGTTACCGAGGGCCTCGTTTTAAAAAAATCCGGCGTCTGGGGGCTTTACCGGGACTAACTAGTAAAAGGCCTAAGGCAGGAAGCGATCTTAGAAACCAATCACGCTCCGGAAAAAAATCTCAATATCGTATTCGTTTAGAAGAAAAACAAAAATTGCGTTTTCATTATGGTCTTACAGAACGCCAATTACTTAAATATGTTCGTATCGCCGGAAAAGCCAAAGGGTCAACAGGTCAAGTTTTACTACAATTACTTGAAATGCGTTTGGATAACATCCTTTTTCGATTCGGTATGGCTTTGACTATTCCTCAAGCGCGCCAACTAGTTAACCACGGACATATTTTAGTTAATGGTCGTATAGTTGATATACCAAGTTATCGCTGCAAACCCCGAGATATTATTACAGTGAAGGATGAACAAAATTCTAGAACTTTGGTTCAAAATCTTCTTGATTCATCTGCCCCCGAGGAATTGCCAACCCATCTGACTCTTCATACATTCCAATATGAAGGGTTAGTCAATCAAATAATAGATAGGAAATGCGTCGGTTTGAAAATAAATGAATTGCTTGTCGTAGAATATTACTCTCGACAGACTTAATAAACCTAACTTAAGTAAAAAAAAAATAATGAAAAGCAAGAGTTCGGACAACTCCCCTTTGCCCTCTTTTTTGATTAAAAAGGCCCAAGGTAAGGGATTTTGTCGGGGAATCTTTTTCCTATTCATGTATCATAGATTGGTAGGGAGGTTTGGATCCCTTGTTTGCTCTTCCCAGCATTTTCCATATCAACGAAATTAGGAATAGAGAATCTATTTCAAAATCAAAACAAGGTAGATTTTATATCTATTCTTTTTTATTTGATTTGATACATTGTGGTCAATCACGTAAGATTCGTGAATTAGTTGAAAGTAGGGAAAGAGAGGGATTCGAACCCTCGGTAAACAAAAGTCTACATAACAGTTCCAATGTTACGCCTTCAACCACTCGGCCATCTCTCCGACATCAGGATTATGACTGAGTACCTGGGTGAATAGCGAGTTATTCATCGTTTTTTTAGATTATGGTTAATAGATACCTTTTTTGACCGGAAAAAATTGGAAGTAGATAGAAGGTTTTGTTATTTTAACGAGTCCGCTTTTATGTTAGTTCGTACTATACAATTCCTTTATTTGTGAGAAAATTTTCTCACAAAAGAAAAGGTAAAGGAAATAAAAAGAGTTATAGAATGGATTACTACCTATGCCAAGATCGCGTATAAATGGAAATTTTATTGATAAAACCTTTACAATTGTAGCCGATATCTTATTACGAGTCATTCCGACAACTTCCGGAGAAAAAGAGGCATTTACTTATTACAGAGATGGTGCGATTTGATTATCATTATTTTTTGATTTCTCGTCGATTTGGAATAGAAAGAAAAACAAGTATTGAAAAAAAATCTACGCTTTTGAAGGTGAAGTTTATAATATAAAAAAAGCAATTCCTTCTGTCATGTATCCACGATTAATGCAGCCTTAGATGCTTCAATTGTGAATTCGAGTATTGAGCAAAAGGTTTTACCTATGGTTCCCGTATTACAGATCAATCCTACTACACTAATACAATATACGAATAGGAGGCATAGGGGAAGAAGCACTACGCCGAGAAATCAACAACACGAAAACTTTCTTCAAAATGATTCCTTTTCTTTCTTCTTTTTCTTTGGGATTGGGACTAATTAAAATGGTTGGAACAATAAACATCCATCTCATTCGTACTTTGGATACCCGTATAACCATTGAAGACTGTTGAAGTGACTAATTCCCGGAAATTTAGGGGCGTTGAGAACAAAGAAATTTTTAGAGTTTCCTTTTTTATTTTTATCTAGCATGAACCCACTTGGTAGTAAGAAAAGATCTTTTGCAAGAAGGTTGGCTAGGGATTTCTTGTAAAAACATTAGCCCCGCTTAGCTCATAATGACATCAAATTTTTCCATATATTATTTTCATTATGCACCTAACGGAGGAGCCGTATGAGATGAAAATCTCACATACGGTTCTGAAACGGAGAATTCGTTAAAGCGAATGACGACCGTAACGGATGTCGGCTCAATCTGAAGGAAATTATGCGGAAGCATTACAGAATTATTATGAAGCTATGCGACTAGAAATTGACCCCTATGATCGAAGTTATATACTCTATAATATAGGCCTTATCCACACAAGTAATGGGGAACATACCAAAGCTTTAGAATATTATTTTCGGGCATTAGAACGAAACCCCTTTTTACCACAAGCTTTTAATAATATGGCTGTGATCTGTCATTACGTGCGACTATCTCCACTATAGAAAAAAAGAACAAACAGCTAGTCAATCAAATACTAGAAACACAAAAAAGGGCTTTCTACATAAGCATCGTCTAAAACGAGTTTTTATCAGCTGTAGCAAATAAATAACCTTCATAGATCGAAATATGAAGTGAAGACTAGATATGCCTAAATACTTTCTTTTCTATGGATAAAAAAAGATTTAATTGATAGAGGAAGCACCGTAAAGATCAATTGGAAAGGTTTTGGGCCGATACAACAAGAGCTGTTTATTTATATCATAATATGAGATAAATCTTAGGAATCTACTTATGTAATAGAGTGGATCCCCTAAGGTATTGAGCAGCGGTGTAGCATCAGATCCTAAAGACAGTAAGTCTTTTTCTTTTTTATAAAGTATGAAAAAAAGTCTTTTTCAAAGATTCTATATAAATTTTTTATATGAAAGCGGGATAGTTACCTTTCAGAAAATTCTAATATCTAATAACAGTGGACATGCCTTTTTTTCTGAAGGTAGGAGAAAAGATAAAACTTATTATATTAATTAATATATTAATTAAATCAAAATCAAAGTTTTAAACTCATATAATTACTCTCTTTTGTTTAATCCAAGAAAAACTGAATATCTATAAGAAATCTCATTGAATTAGACATTCAATTAGATATAAAGTTAAAGTAGGTTAAAGTGAAAAAACAGGTACACCAAAACAAAAGAGTTGGTTGTCGAGCCGTATGAGGTAGGAAACTCTCAAGTACGGTTCTCAGGGAGGGAATTGACCCGCCTATCCCGACCGTGGAGAACAGGCCATTCAACAAGGAGATTCTGAAATGGCAGAGGCTTGGTTCGCTCAAGCCGCTGAGTATTGGAAACAGGCTATAACGCTTACTCCTGGTAATTATATTGAAGCACAGAATTGGTTGACGATCACGAGGCGTTTCGAATAAGAACTTTCCCTTGGTTTCTTTTTTTTTTATTCTATTCTATATATATCTTTATTTATTTTGACAATTAATTGTTTTTTAGTTTCTTGGCCCTCTCGGTCAAATAAAACAGATC